GAATCCCCCGTTACCGCTCTCTCGAGCAGTTATAGGTAGGGATGACAGGATTTGAACCTGTGACATTTTGTACCCAAAACAAACGCGCTACCAAGCTGCGCTACATCCCTCCAATTAGTCTCCAGTGTCATTGTAGAGAATTCCTATCTTGTTTTCCACATCGTTTTTTCGTCTATCGATTCTATATATATATAATTTATCTGTCCATTTCGTCCTTTTGGTCTCATTTAACATATAATATGCATTAAGATTCATAAAAAATTTTTATCCATTTGAAAAATGGAACCGAATCTGTCGGAAAATTCAATGACTCTTTTTGGGGAATACTCGAAACGAAAAGGACGTTTTTATCTTATCTTTTAAGAAAAATATGGAAATAGTTACGGGATCATTGTACATGTCAATTTGAATTCGAAATTCCGCGGACAATTCTAGTACAATTAAAAGTGGTCGTTAACTACCTATGCATCTGATCATATATGTATTATCATTATGTATTACAATAAAATGAAGGGGGTTTTCAATGCGAGATCTAAAAACATATCTTTCCGTGGCACCGGTACTAAGTGCGCTATGGTTCGCGTCTTTAGCAGGTCTATTGATAGAGATTAATCGTTTTTTCCCGGATGCGTTGACATTCCCCTTTTTTTCATTCTAGTTAGTGACGTGGAAAGGAATAAAGAAGATTAGAACTACAATGAAATATCGGTCACTAATCAAGTCTCCCCCTCTATATTTTCTTTTCTCTATTTCTCTTTTCTCTGTTTTTTCTGATTTTTAGAATAAGGGAGGAAAGAGAAAGAAGAAAAGTGGATTCAACGGCTGTGGAATTCGGATTCCAATTCGAATAATAGAATAATAGAGGAATGGAAGTAGACTATAAAATGTGGGTCTAGCGAAGAGTATTATACAAGATACTTAAACGAAATCATGTACTGTGCTTTGAAATATCGTTTCGAAATCGTTGGATCTTATTTGAATATATTGATTGTAGCAAAATTTTTCATAATGTGAGTTCAAGTTAGCAACTTCTACTTTTTCTTTCTTCTTCATTTCGAATCAAAAGGAAAAGCGTTGAGTAAATAAAAAATCCAAAGGAGGTTCATGGCCAAGGGTAAGGATATCCGAATAACAGTTATTTTAGAATGTACTACTTGTGTTCGAAAGGTTGTTAATAAGGCATCAAAAGGCATTTCCAGATATATGACTCAAAAGAATCGGCACAATACGCCTAATCGATTGGAATTGAGAAAATTCTGTCCATATTGTTACAAACATACGATTCATGGGGAGATAACGAAATAGCTCGAACCGAGCACTTGCACCCTCCCCAGGAGGGGGAAAAATGCTATGCTAATTATCGCTAAGATAATTTGAATAGAAAGAAAATCCTATTGTTTTTATGTATTCTAATTCATTTTCTAGATCCAACCGAAATAGGATTTTCGGTTTAAAGAAATAAATTAAACAAACCATGGATAAATCCAAGCGACCTTTGCTTAAATCCAAGCGACCTTTGCTTAAATCCAAGCGATCTTTTCGTAGGCGTTTGCCCCCGATCCAATCGGGGGATCGAATTGATTATAGAAACATGAGTTTAATTGGTCGATTTATTAGTGAGCAAGGAAAAATATTATCTAGACGAGTAAATAAATTGACCTTGAAACAACAACGATTAATGACTCTTGCTATAAAACAAGCTCGTATTTTATCTTCGTTACCTTTTATTACTAATGAGAAACAAGGTGAAAGAAACAAGTCGACCGCGAGAGTCCGAAAGAAATATAAGTCAGACAGAAAGAAATAGAAGTCGACTGTGAGAGACACAAAGAAATAGAAGTCGACCGTGAGAGACAAAAAAAATAGGCTTACTCTTTCGTCACTTGAATGAAAATTCACACCCGAACTCAAACGCAGATTGATGCTTTGTGCAAAAATCCGACAATCCGGACCGGCTTTGCTTCTCGTTTCGTAAGACAAAAACAAATCAAAAATAGGATTCAGAAGTCAAACTCCAAATTGTTGATTGAAAGTGTTGAGTCCTATTTATTTCTTTTTTGATTCATTTTGACTCTACTTTCCCGGAGGTCATTCTCCGGGGAACTCCGTTTAAATTACTCCGGCAGATTCCTTCCAATTTACTTTTTTTATGATTTCATTGGAAATTAGATAAAGACAGTTTTTATTTGCTATAGCTATTTGCGCAAGTATTTTACGATTAAGCAGCAACTGTCTCTTGTATAGATCATGGATGAATTTACTATAGTTATAATATACCCACCCGTCACGAATTTCTGAATTGATTCGAGTGATCCACAAACGACGAAAATTTCTTTTTTGCCCATTCCTATCCCGATCAGACGAAGCCAAAGCTCTTATGTCTTGTTGAGTCTTTAAAAGACCTCCCCGAAAGCTTGATATAAATGAATGTGCTTTTCTTCTACGTCTCCGAGCTATATATCCCCGTCTAGTTCTGGTCATTCAATATGCATAAATCAAACGTTGTCGAATAACTAATTGATTTCTGTTCTTGCAGTTATTCTTTTTCCCCCTTCCTTATTAATAACCCAATGAGTTTTTCCAATGTATAAACTCAAAATTCCAATGGCTTTGGCTACGATAACCTTCCCGACCACGATTTTTTATTTTTTCGAGACCTTTGTTTTACCTCACAATTTGAAATTGGATTCTACTAGGTATTAAAAAAATAATAAGAAATATAAATTCTAAAGCAATAGTGGATTCCATCGTTTCTATGGTTACTTCTTAAACGGTGAGGTCTTCTCTATACACCGGAGCCTTTAACTAATGCTATTGGGAACTTGTATAGTTCACATTCTTTAGCTCTTTAGCTCTACCCATGAATTATCCAGTAACTAGGTCTTCACAACGAGATCTACCTATACAGTAACGGTATTTAATTATGAGGGTTAGCTGGATAGCTGACCTTGTTAGTCCGTTCTTGCAAGAGGGTGGCTTAATCTTTGAAATTGAAACCAAGAGTTCCTCCGCGTAATGGATAAGCATTTGCTACCAATGGAGAATTCTTAAATTGAGGTGATTGAATTTACACCAAGGGAAACCATAAATTTCCTACACAATGAAAGGCATATGATCCATTTTCGTTTTTTAGATAGGAAATAGAGTTCATTTTTTCGTTCCAGCCTATTCACCGGTACTGACCTTTGATACTAGAAACTTGTTCGCTTTCCTTTGTTCTAGCTCATGATCTGAACGAGTCGCACATACAACCTAGTACACGTTCCTCGACGTTGAGGACATCTCTTAAGAGCGGGCGATTTTGTAACATTTCTGATTGGCTGTCTTGTCTTTCTAATAAGTTGTTTAATAGTTGGCATGTTGAATCATAGATATAGATATAATTGGATGGTTTAGATCCATCCTAACCGGATTATTTCGAGTCAACTCGGTCGGTAGCGGTAATCTAAAATTAGGGATTTGCGCGAAATACAGGCTAGTATCATTTACGCCCGTCACGCCATTGAAGCCCTTCAAGCCCTACAGAATCAACAATTCCATAAGCTTTGGCTTCTTCTGGTGACAGAAAAACATCTCTTTCCATGTCTTCGAAGACCATCCAGAAAGGTTTGTGCGATCTTTGTACAAAAAAGTTTGTGATCTCTTCACGTAGTTTTAGCACCAAATCTGTGTCCGTGATTACCTCTTCCATGTAGCCTTGAATAAAAGTACTAGTAGGTTGGTGGATCATTACCCTGATGATATAACAAAATCAAAAGTTTTTCTATTGCACACGATGAAGGGAAGATAAAAGAAAGAGAAAAGAATAGCACGAAAAAAGATAGAATTGCACAACCGTACAGGCATCTTTCTATGCATTGCATACGGCTCTAGAATAAAATTGATCCTTACGCCCCCCCAATGAAAGAGAAAAATAGGATTGATTAGACCCCGCTCGGAAAATGATCAAATTACCACCCTTCCTTTCGTGGGAGTTAAAAACTACTATGATGGCTCCGTTGCTTTCTATATTTCTTTTTTGTCTATAATTAAGCAATCCCAAAGTTGCTTTTTATTTGATTAAATAACCTAAGGGAAAAAGAATTTTTTTCACTAGTTCAGAACATAAATATTATTAAGAGATCTGCCGTGTGAAAAAAAGTTTGTGACGCTGAACTGCACTGCCGATAGATAAGAACACATCGGAAATACCTTTTATCTCATACTACTCTCTCGATAAAAAATCTAATGCTTTGAAAAAACTTTTGTATATCGAATTCAAAGTGCCATGCTATTATTACTTTTTTATTCATATTTCATATGGAGATTCATTTTTCATATGGCGAAGGCATAGTCGTCTTTTTTCTTTCAAATAAAACCTCATTGGCGCCAAGCGTTAGGGAATGCTATACGTTTAGTCTGTGAGCCTCCGGCCAGAACAAAAGCTGCCATTGAAGCGGCTACTCCCAGACAGAGTGTATGTACATCTGGTAGCACGAAATTTATCGCATTATGAACAGCTAGCCCATGCATTACTCCTCCACCCGTAGAGTTTATAAATAAAAATTGCTCTTGGTTACAATCGTCGATATTCAGAAATATCATAAGACCGACAATGTGATTTGCCGTCTCGGGACTAAGGTCTTTGAATAAAAAAAGTGCTCTTTCTCGATAAAGTCGGTCGATTAGGTTAAAATTGTATTCCGTAGGAACCGTACAGGCGCCGTTTGGCGCATACGGTTCAAAAAAATTTGCAAAAAAATCAATGTGTATATTCCAATCCCCTTTCGGATTTCAGAGCATGCTCTTTACTGACTCCTAATTTTTCTTCGATTTTTCAATAAAGATGAGTTTTGATTCCTTTCCTTAGAAAAAAAGAATTCATTAACCGGATCGAATTCACTTTTCATTGATGTATTCTTTCATCGCGATCCAATCCAAATCACGATGTCATTTTCTTGTTCCAAACTGGGCCTCTTTTATCTTACTCTTTTTAGGTTTATACTCTACTCCGGGTAAAGATCTGCCCGCCTTCGATTTGCACATATAGGACAAATACTCCCCTTACCACTTCTTTTTTCTCAATCCGTACAGTCCGGCAAATATTTGAGGTCTTTATACATATTACTCGATTGATTAAGAGAACAGTTTAAAATCACTTCTATTTCCAAAGAAGATTTCTTTAGAATAGAGGAATCCCTTTATAAGGAGTAATGGTAGATATATTACCAATTGGTTTTTTTAAACGAAGTCTGGATATTTCAATTTCTTAGTCCAACCGAGCCAGCCATAAATTATTTGAATTGATAATAGTAATTTGAATCCCCTTAAAAAAAGGGTCTAATTGCACTTCACGCTCCAAATTTTTGATGATCCAATTCATCTTTTTTGGGCGAAATAGAGGATCTCTTGATCGGGAAGAGAAGGGGGAAAGCCCATATGACCCAATAGATCTGCCAAGTCGCACTATAAGTCAACCCAAGTTGCTTCCTCGTCTTCGTCGTCAGGAATATCATAAGGTATTTTTGGCACACCAACAGGCATTAAATGAAAGAAAAAATAAAAAAAAATACTAGACTTTAGATGTGAAAACGTAAGCAGGGTTTTATTGTTTTTATAATATTGTTCTTTATCAAATAATGCATAAAGAAAGACAGAATGAATAAGATCAATTCTTAGAACGAGGCCCCTGTAATCATGAACAAGGATGGTCACATTCGTTTATAGAAAAGGCATCAAGCGGCCCATTGCGTATTGGTACTTATCGAGTATAGAATAAATCTGCTTCTCTTTTTTCCTACGAACGGAATTGTTCCATTATTGCTAATAGAATCAAACAAATTATGAACCCTTGCTCTGAACTAATCGCCCTCTCCTCGGGGGACGTAACATCGGCAGAGTATAGTCGTGTCCAATGCAATAAAGTTGCGTAGTGTCTTTTTTCTTTGATTAAAGGGGTATTTTCATGGGTTTGCCTTGGTATCGTGTTCATACTATCGTATTGAATGATCCCGGCCGGTTGCTTGCTGTTCATATAATGCATACAGCTCTGGTTGCTGGGTGGGCCGGTTCGATGGCTCTGTATGAATTAGCAGTTTTTGATCCTTCTGACCCCGTTCTGGATCCAATGTGGAGACAGGGTATGTTTGTCATACCCTTCATGACGCGTTTAGGAATAATCAATTCATGGGGTGGCTGGGGTATCACAGGAGGGACTATAACATCTCCGGGTATTTGGAGTTACGAAGGTGTCGCCGGAGCGCATATTGTGTTTTCGGGCTTGTGCTTTTTAGCAGCTATCTGGCATTGGGTGTATTGGGATCTAGAAATATTTACTGATGAACGTACAGGAAAACCTTCGTTGGATTTGCCCAAGATCTTTGGAATTCATTTATTTCTCGCGGGGGTGGCTTGCTTTGGTTTTGGTGCATTTCATGTAACAGGCTTGTATGGTCCGGGAATATGGGTGTCCGATCCTTATGGACTAACTGGAAAAGTACAACCGGTAAATCCAGCGTGGGGCGTGGAAGGTTTCGATCCTTTTGTTCCGGGAGGAATAGCCTCTCATCATATTGCGGCTGGGACATTGGGCATATTAGCAGGCCTATTCCATCTTAGCGTTCGACCACCCCAACGTCTATACAAGGGATTGCGCATGGGTAATATCGAAACTGTCCTTTCCAGTAGTATCGCTGCTGTCTTTTTTGCAGCTTTTGTTGTTGCCGGAACTATGTGGTATGGTTCAGCAACTACCCCGATCGAATTGTTTGGACCGACTCGTTATCAATGGGATCAGGGGTACTTCCAACAAGAGATATATCGACGAATTAGTGCGGGGTTAGCCGAAAATCAAAGTTTATCAGAAGCTTGGTCGAAAATTCCTGAAAAATTAGCCTTTTATGATTACATCGGCAATAATCCGGCAAAAGGGGGATTATTCAGGGCGGGTTCAATGGATAACGGGGATGGAATAGCGGTTGGATGGTTAGGACATCCTATCTTTAGAGATAAAGAAGGTCGTGAACTTTTTGTACGTCGTATGCCCACTTTTTTTGAAACATTTCCGGTCGTTTTGGTAGATGGAGCCGGGATTGTTCGAGCGGATGTTCCTTTTCGAAGAGCCGAATCGAAGTATAGTGTCGAACAAGTCGGTGTAACTGTTGAGTTCTACGGTGGCGAACTCAATGGAGTCAGTTATAATGACCCTGCGACTGTGAAAAAATATGCTAGACGCGCTCAATTGGGTGAAATTTTTGAATTAGATCGTGCTACTTTGAAATCCGACGGTGTTTTTCGTAGCAGTCCAAGGGGTTGGTTTACTTTTGGACATGCTTCATTTGCTTTGCTCTTCTTCTTCGGACACATTTGGCATGGTGCTAGAACCCTGTTCAGAGATGTTTTTGCTGGGATTGACCCAGATTTGGATGCTCAAGTAGAATTTGGAGCCTTCCAAAAACTTGGAGATCCAACTACAAGAAGACAAGTAGTCTGATCCAATCTTCTTTTGATGTCTTTCGAATC